GTGACATTGGATCTATTAATTTTTGAACATCAGCAATTTTCGATCTAGTAAACTTGTAAATGAATCATATATTGTGACACCAGACGAATCAATGATTTACCAGAACTTTTCTAATCAATCTCCCTCTGGATCAATTCATAAAAGAAGGCCAAGATACTTTGATTTCTTACGTTTTCGTAAACATGATCATATGTTGTGTATCATACATGCGAGTTTGAATTGCTAAATATTCGAATTTCAATATTCTAAATTCTTATTTTTCTGATTAATACTATTTATTCAACAAATTCGATTGATTGATACGAGTTGATTTTCTGTTACGATAAATTGATGAAACAATAGCCGGTCCAATAGCTGCTTCAGCGGCTGCGATAGCTATAACAAAAATTGAAAAAATATTTCCTTTTAATTGGCGACTATCAAAAAAATCAGAAAAAGTTACGAAATTTATATTAACCGCATTCAGTATAAGTTCAAGACACATAAGGGCTCGAACCATATTTCGGCTCGTGATCAATCCATAGATACCGATAGAAAATAAATAAGCACTCAAAACAAGTACATGTTCGAGCATCATTGACCAACTCCTTATCTATTTCGATTCATTTCAATATGAACAACAATTCAACAGATTCGATTGACTAGAGAATATAACAAGTACGGAGTACGGACCAAAAGAATATATTGGTAATAAATCGAATAAAAAAATTATTTTAAACATAAACAATCTTTCACTTTCCCATTCACATATAAAATTCAAAGGAAATGGAGATAAAATAAAATAGAATAGAACAAAAATGGAATTAAGATTGATGTTACTAAGTTCTATTCTTACTGGCGAGCAACGACAATTGCACCTATCAAAGCAGCTAAAAGAATTATTGAAATGAGTTCAAATGGAAGAAAAAAATCTGTTGATAAATGAATTCCAATTTGTTGACCATTATTTATCAAATCTTGCTCTATAATCTGATTTGATCTTGTAGTCCAAATAATCCCGTACCATGATGTATCCGGAATAGTAGTTATTAGTGAAACAAAAATACTTGTACAAACCATCAAAGTAACTCCATCCCCAACGGTCCAAAGATTAAAATCTTGGTAATATTCTGAACCGTTTATGAACATCACAGCAAATATGATTAAAACGTTTATAGCTCCCACGTAAATAAGTAGCTGTGCTGCAGCTACAAAATGGGAGTTTGATAAAATATAGAATAAAGATATACAAACAAGAACCAGTCCCAACGAAAAGGCAGAAAAAATTGGATTGGTAAGTAATACTACTCCTAGACTTCCTAATACAAGACCTGATCCTAGAAAGATTAACAGAAAATCATGTATCGGTTCAGGTAAATCCATTAGATGTAAAATAAAAAATAAATAAATCAAAATTTCATGACCTTATTGATACGACCAGGAAAAAATTTTATATACTAAATTTCTATTTCTAATTGAATTAAATCCTAAGGAGTGTGAATTGATATAGATACAGTTATAGGACTAATCTCATTCTTTATACGAAAGAGTAGTTCGACACTATATTAAACTGTACTATATATTTATATAATAGAATAATAATATTCTATTTATTTCTATTTATTTTCTTTTTATTAATTTATTAAATAAATAGAAATAATCTATCTTTTACTTTTAATATATAATATAATTTTTAATATAAAATAGAAATTTAATGAAATTTAATATAAATTTGAAATCTCTAATTTTTAATTTTTAGAAATTTCTATTTATATCAAAAAAAAAAAAATTATTTGAATTGAATTGTTCGAATTGTATAATCGTCAATTATTGACATTGGTAAACGGCCCAAGGCAATTTGATTATAATTCAATTCGTGACGATCATAAGTCGAAAGTTCATATTCTTCAGTCATTGATAAACAATTTGTTGGACAATACTCAACACAGTTACCACAAAATATACAGATCCCGAAATCAATACTGTAATTAAGCAATTGTTTCTTTCGAATATCAGTTTCCAGTTTCCAATCAACAACGGGTAGATCTATAGGACATACACGAACACATACTTCACAAGCAATGCATTTATCAAATTCAAAATGGATTCGACCGCGGAAACGTTCCGATGTGATTAATTTTTCATAAGGATATTGAATAGTTACAGGTAAACGATTTGCGTGGGATAAGGTAATCATGAAACTTTGACCAATGTACCTTGCAGCTCGTACTGTTTGTTGACCGTAATTCATGAACCCAGTTACCATAAGGAACATATCGTGAATATCTATGAATATTTTTGTTTTGTTTCTTTCTCTTGTTTGAGACAAGTTATGAATATGGAATATCAATCTTTTACAGTGAAAACAGTCGAAACGAAGTTGTTAATAATAGATTACCGAGAGAAATAGGTAAAAGAAATTTCCATCCAAGGTTTAATAATTGATCCATTCTTAGCCTAGGCAAAGTCCATCTTGTTGTGATAGAAACGAACAAGAACAAATAAGTTTTAGCTAATGTAATAAAGATACCAATTGTAGTTCCAAAAACTCCACATGTTTTATTTATTTCAAAAAGCTCAGAAATGAATATGTACGGAATAGAGATATTCCAACCGCCCAAGTAAAGAACTGTTACAAATAATGAAGAAACTAATAAGTTTAAATAGGAAGCAACGTAAAATAAACCAAATTTTATACCCGAATATTCGGTTTGATAACCTGCTACTAATTCTTCTTCTGCTTCTGGTAAATCAAAAGGTAATCTTTCACATTCCGCTAGGGAAGAAATTAGAAAAACGATAAAACCTATAGGTTGACGCCACAAATTCCATCCCCAAAAACCGTATTTTGATTGCGCGTCAACTATATCAACTGTACTTAAACTGTTAGATAATCCTAGTCGGTGATAACATTACTGTTCCCATCGCTATTACAGAACCGTACATGAGATTTTCACCTCATACGGCTCCTCGAAGGCCATAAATAAATCTAAGGACCGCGCCAGGTATTTAATTTATCTTGGTATATCCCTAGGATAGATAGGATTCCAATCTATTGGACGGTCCTGAATTAGACCAATTGAATTCTGTCTGTTAAAATTTATAATAATAAATAGAAAAAGTACTTCTGAATTGATCTCATCCCTTAAAAATTGGAATTTGTTGAGTAATAATTGAATTCTTCAATAAAATACTCCTTTAGAATTATCAATAACCCATAGTTTTCGATTACGTAAAAAAATTAGACACTAGTTTATGAATTATGACATAAATTGTATCTCCGTGAATATGTATATAAGAAAGAATCAAAAGGGATCTCTCTTTTTTTATTGTATTATTCTTTCTTTTTTTTTTTTCGTTCCTATTCTTCTTTTTTTTTATGTGAAAAACAAAAGGGGACTTAAAAAAATTAAAGGATTTTTTCGTTTCTGATAGTCATTTATTTAATCAGTGGATAGGAGCATACTCTGGATCGGAATTGTGGGGAGTACTGCCTGATTATTTCTACCAACTTAAAGCCCCAATTAGTATTCTTTTTATATTATGCAAAAATGCTCTTTTGGAGAATTTACATAATCTTCATTACTATTACTAATCCTTTGTGTATCTTGGTGTTTCTAACCATCCACTCATTTTTTATCAACCCCCCTTTATGGTAATCCATGTATGGTAATTTATACAAACGGTAGTGAAAACTCAATAAGGTTGGTCTTTTGAGCCCGCTTCAAGACAGGATGACTAATCAACCAATTTTGGGGTAAACGCTTTCTTCCGCTTATAATTTTTTTTTTTACTTAATTCTTATACATAGAAAATGAGACTCAATATTTTTACTGCAGATTCAAATGAAATTCAAATCATAGTATATTAATTTTTTAATTAATTCTATAATTATATATATATATATTATATATGTATATTTTATATTCATATTAAATATTAATTAAATTATATATTATTCTAAGTAAATATATATATTTAATTCAAATATTATTATTCATTTTTTAAATCTAACTGAATAAATAGAAGCTGTTTTATTTCACTCATATAACTATCTGATTTAGTTCATCAATCCGAATTCCGAATAAAAATAATAAAAATCAGGATATTTATTCAATTTTGTCTACCCCTTTTCTATAAAGAAGAAAAGAAATAAAGACGAAAAGAAAAGAGCATGGAAAAGTTTCTGTCTCAACGAATCACACGTAGAGATATTGATAACACACATAGAGTTAATGGTATTTCATAACTAATCGATTGAGCAGCAGCCCGTAGACCACCCAAAAAGGAATATTTATTATTTGACCCATATCCTGACATAAGAAGTCCAATGGGAGCAATACTCGAAATAGCAATCCATAAAAAAACACCGATATTGAGATCAGCTAAAACAAAGTTATAGCCAAAAGGAATTACTGAATAGCTTACTAGAATTGATATGACTGATATGGAAGGCCCAATACTGAATAAACGAATATTTCCCCTAGATGGAATAAGATTCTCTTTGAAAAGTAATTTTGTTCCATCTGCTAGAGCTTGAAGAACTCCCAAAGGACCAGCGTATTCAGGTCCAATACGCTGTTGTATCCCTGCGGATATTTCTCTTTCTAACCATACAATCACTAGTACACCTATTGTGATTCCCAATACAAGAGTAAAAATAGGGATAAGTATCCATATAATTCCATAGACCTCTTTTAAAGATTCCAATCTGGAAAAAGAATTGATATCTTGTACTTCTGTTGTATCAATTATCATTTCAACGATCAACTTCTCCCATAATGATATCTATGCTACCTAGTATTGTCATAATATCAGCCAATTTCATTCTTTTAACTAACTGAGGAAGAATTTGCAAATTGATAAAACCCGGGGGACGAATTTTCCATCTCCAAGGAAAACCATTCTGATCCCCTATTAGAAAAATTCCTAATTCTCCCTTTGGGGCTTCAACTCTCACATAAAGTTCTTGTTTCGGTAATTCAAAAGTCGGAGACGGCTTTTTACTAATGAATCGATATTCAAAATCATTCCATTCTGTATCCTTTTCTCTATCAAAGGAGCGGATTTCTAAATTCTCATATGGCCCTCCTGGAATTCCTTCCAGAGCTTGTTGAATAATTTTTATGGATTCCACCATTTCACCAATTCGTACTAAATAACGAGCTAATGAATCTCCTTCTTTTTGCCATTGAACTTCCCAATCAAATTCCTCGTAACACTCATAATGATCAACTTTACGTAGATCCCATTGTATTCCGGAAGCCCGAAGCATTGGTCCTGATAAACCCCAATTTATTACTTCCTCTCCACCAACAATGCCTACTCCCTCAACCCGCTCTAAAAAAATTGGATTTCGCGTAATAAGTTTTTGATATTCAACAACTCCTGTTAAAAAATAATCGCAGAAATCCAAACATTTATCTATCCAACCATGAGGTAGATCAGCCGCTACCCCTCCGATACGAAAATAATTATGCATCATTCTCATACCTGTGGCAGCTTCGAATAGATCATAGATTAATTCTCTTTCTCTGAAAATATAGAAGAAAGGGGTTTGTGCACCAATATCTGCCATAAACGGTCCCAGCCATAATAGGTGAGAAGCTATACGACTCAATTCCAACATAATTACTCGAATATAGCTGGCTCTTTTAGGTACTTGAATATTTCCTAACTGTTCCGGTCCATTTACGGTTATTGCCTCTGTGAACATAGTAGCTAAGTAATCCCAACGTGTTACATAAGGCAAATATTGTACAATTGTTCGGTTTTCCGCAATTTTTTCCATCCCTCTGTGTAAATAACCCAATATTGGTTCACAATCAATAACATCCTCACCATCTAGAGTAACAATGAGTCGAAGAACACCATGCATTGATGGGTGGTGAGGACCCATATTGACTATCATGAGGTCTTTTCTTGTAGCTGGGGCATTCATAGGTTTTTCCTCGATTCATTCTTCCATGAATTGCTTAAAATCAAAATTAGTTCATCAAAATTCAAGATCTAATAAATCGAATAATTCAAAAAGACTCTTCAAATTAATGAGTTTGTGACTCCCGAATATCCAACTGAGTTATTAATTTTTTATAACGTATTACATTTTTTTTTGACAAATAAGACAGGAGTCGTTGTCGTTTTCCCAGAATTTTACGTAAACCCCTTTGAGATAAATAGTCTTTTCTGTGCAATTTCAAATGTGAAGTAAGTCTTCGTATCTTAGTGGTGAAATTGAATACTTGAAATTCAATGGACCCCCGGTTTTCTTTTTTTTTTTCTTGTGAAATAACTGGTATAAATGCATTTTTTACCATAAAATGAAAGTTTCTCTTTCCCCCCTTTTTTTTATAGATTCTAAATATTTTTATTGATCAGTAATAATAATGACACTCATTTTCAATTTGGTATATACAATAATCTTAATTTTCTTAAGAATTCCTGATTCTTTTTTTTTTTCAAATTAATTATTATTAATCAATCCAATTCAAATAAGTATACAAATCCAATTCAAATAAGTATACAAAAAATACTATATTTTTGTATTCACAAAAGAAAAATTGTAAATTTCAAATAAGAAGATTTTGTTGATTCATTTAGAAATCTTATGGATATATCATTAAATTAGTATCATGCCTCAGAATAGAAGGTAAGACAATGCGTGTATGCATCTATTTGTCTTGGCGTACCAGATATGTTATGGGAAATAGAAAAAAGAAAAATGTACATTAATGAACTTTCAATCGCGGATACATATGTATCCTTACCATACTGAAATGGCTGCCATTATTGGTATCAAACCAATAGCGATTCATACAAGCTAAATCTTCTAATCGATAATTTGGCCAAAGAAATAACTTTAAAGTAATTAGTTTTTTTTTATCTTTATCAAGATCTTTACTTGTAGCCAAAACGTTACAGCAATTATTCACTTTATTTTCATTGTAAAATGCCGTATTTCTATGCATATTTGTTTTATTTCTAGGATTGAAACAAATTAGAATTCTCAATTGTCTACGACGTCTAGCGGATAAAATATTTTCAGGAACAAGTAAATCATAATGATTTTTTTCTTTTTTTTCAGTGAGCTTTTGATCTCTTGTTCTTGTAATGGATTTATCAAAATTCTTCTTATCAACATAGCTTTTTTCTCGGTATCTTTGATTAATTTGGTGCTTTCTCTTATGAATCAACGAAAGGCCTATGGTTTGATACATAATAAATTGTTCATGGTTTTTTCTAGACAGACGAATTGGTTCAATACTCAATATTCCCTTTTTCATTAATTCTGTATTTTTATTCAATTCTGGAAGAGTGAAATCCTTCTGATTCTGAATTTTCATAATATCTAAACTTAGTTCTCCTCTTTGAATAGAGGCTATAGTAATTTCTTTTAGATTGATCAGTCTAAGCAGGAGACAATATACTTTGATATTATTCATTATTCTTTCATTTAAGCAATCACGCCAGTTCAATTGAAAACGCAAATACTCTCTTAGGAAACAATTAGGTTCTGCTTCGATGTTGTTCTTGTATTTCTTTTTTTTTACACCCTTTTTCATGCCCGATCCTGCATAATTTTCTTCAACATCTTTTTCTTTCTTTGAGAAAGATGTTTCAAGATTTACTCGAGCTGCGTATTCTGTTTTTTCTTGATTTTGAGTCTCTAACTCTAATTCAAGAGATTTTTTATTTGTCGATGGTCTAAAAATATCTATTTTTTTCTTTTCACTAACATTAATATTTTTATTTATATACAAATTGAAAAAAAGTAATTTTATTGGTATGATCGATGGGTTACTCGTATAGGCATTATAAAATCTAAAAATTTTAGAGAAGAAAAAAAATTCCCCATTCGCTATGGAATGATTTAGTATTTCTACATTCATTCCCATCCAATCAAAAAAAAACCTTTTTTGATTGGATGGGTTGATTTCTTGATGAAGCGTAAAATAATAATCCGTATCGAGCCAAGCCCCAAAATCCACTTTATTTCTAAGACAAAAATTCAGAATTCTCCAATCAAAATACTTTCTATCCAAATTTTTTTCCATATCTAGAATAGAATCTTCTACTATATAATTCTTGATAGGAATATCATCCATCATATCAAATAAATTTTTTTTACGCGTGTTGGAATTATAAGAAATCGCTTGGTTATTATTTGTTTGGAATGGCCATCTATATCCATAAATATATGAGTCCTTTTTATCTGCATAATTAATAGATTTATATGATAAAAGATCATACCCATATTGTTTTTTCATTTTTTTTTTTTGATTTGTTAATGAGTCTACTTCTTGTTTTTTGTAAAGAATTAATCCCTTTTTTTCATATGAATGACATTTGGTTAAATCCTTATTTTGAGCCACACGACTTTCATTCATTCTATTTCGCCATTTTTGTGGGACTAATCTCGACCATCCATTTTGAGATAAATTGTATTGATAATGACCTTTTAACCAATTTTTCCATTGATTCATTACAGAATTGGGAGGGTTCTTATGTTTTAATTTAGAATGAGATATTCCTTGTACTTCAAAAAAATAATCCTTTATTTCATTCTTAAGAAGAAGGGGTGTTCCGTGATATTCAAAAACAGATCTGAATTTAGACTTATATAAGTTAATAACTTGAGTTTGTGATAATTTGTAAAATACATATGCTTGTGACAAAGAGGATACGTCACAAAAATTCTGTGAAGTCATATTACTAATATTACAAATTAAGTTTTTTATCGTAAAAATAAAGTGAATTATACTCTTATTTTTTTTATCAACTCTTTCTTCATTTGCTTTATTATTGTAAATGTATTTATTAAGAATTTTTTTTGTTGATTCAAGAAAAAGTTGTACATTGATCCTAGGAATATTAATGATACATATAAAGATATCTATGTATACCTTTTCTATGAAAAATTTTAAACAATAATGTGATTTATGGGCTAATCGAACATTTCTTCTTTGTAATATCTGCCAAATATTTTTTTCTAATTCGAATCTTTTATCATCATAATCAAAAGTTGTTTTCTTAGAACAAATATTTCTCTCTGAAATTAGAAACCCCCTTTTCTTTGTAAATTTTTCTATTTGTTTTATGATTGTCTTTGTTCTATCATTCAGATCTTTTATTTTTTTTTCTGTCAATGAACAATTTGTCCAATTAATAGATTGAATTGGAATGGCTGATTCATAAATCATTGGATTACTGTTACTGATTGTTGAATTTTTTTGAATTTCATTCAATTCATATATTTTTCTCAATCCAAATATTAATAACAAATTAGATAGTGATAGTTTTTTTATTTTTTCTTTTAGAAATAGAATCTTTTTGAGAATACTTTTGATGATCCATTGTGCTCTTTCTTTTGAGACATTTAGAAAAAATTGGGTTCTTTCGTTTAAAACTTTTAGAACTAGAAAGAATTTCTTTTTCCTATTTTTCATTTTTTTTTTAAGTTCTTTAAAAATGGGATTAAAAAAAGAAAGTCGGTTTCGGGGAGAAGAAGAAAAGGGCAATTCTACTTCTATTCCGAAAACAGTTAAAAAGCAAAAATCTATTTTTTTCGTTTTTTGTTTTTTTTTCATTGGATCCTTTTCTTTTTTAGGGAATCGTAGCTTAGATCTGTGCCAAGGTTTCAGACGAAAAGGAAAAAGGATCTTTATTTGAATACCCTCGGTTAGCCATTTTTTCGGAAATTCTTTTTCGGATAATTGAACACCATTATAGGTGCATTTAATATAGATTTCTCTATTCCAATCCTTTAAATCCTCTGACCATTCGGGAATTTGAAATAATAGTATACGAACGATATTTTTAGTGATTATCAATGAAGGTAAGAAAATATATTTTCTAATAAGTGATTGGATTACTAATAAAAAACTTCTTATTGCTTGAGCATATATAATGCTATCCCAGGTTTCGGCTATTTCTAGACGTTTGTCTTCCTCTTTTTTCTTACTTTCTTTTGTCTTTTCCTCTGTATAATCCGAAATTTTCAATTCTGTATTTTTCCACATCC